GAATTGTAACCAAGCACCCCCCATGGGTTCTATACCCGATTCATAACTAGAAAGCTTCTCCGGTCCTTCACTACTCGGGGCTAAAAGCCCTGAAATCCAAAATACCAAAATAGGAATAAGGCTTGCTATTATTAGAAATGTCCAAAAAATATCATATTCGTGAAGCAGGAACATAAATGTACTCCCATTAATGTGAAATAGGCCGAACTAAAATTAGTTAATTCAGTTGGCATTGTCAATTTATCCAGAACTTCTCTCTTTTCCTCGGCGAAACAAGAATCGAATCTCTTTTGCTCAAACCAAAGAGCGCTTACTTTAGCTTTTGTTTCTTTTGTGCCATGTCTTCCTTAAGGATTCATCCAATGGAATCCCCACTATCTTTCTTTTGGATTTCCATTCTATTTAGATATGGTATAGACCTAATTCTTATACAAAGAAAACTCTTTTGCTTCACTTTGTCTCGTTTTCTCTAGAATCTCTAGAAAAAAGAATTGCTCTATCCTTTATTTAAGGATAGTCAGAGACTATTAAATAAAAAAGAAAATACTTACTACTAATTAGATTAGAACCTAATTAAAATAGGATTACTAATGTATGCAGCCTAATGAGGAATAATACTACAAAAAAAAAAGAACTCTATTTCAGAATTTTGAAACAGAATATCCTGTTTTATTATTTACTCTTTCTTTTTATTTTCTTTCGATTTAGATAATGTATATTTTTACATAATGTATATTATAGTAATATACTTCAAACAAAATAGGAATTCGCAAAATGGAGAAAATCGTTGCAGTCATTATAGGAAAGTCTAGGGACTTAGGGCATATCCTATTTTATTTGAAGAAGGATGGAATTCAAATCAGATAAGGGATTTTTCCTTCTATTGATTTGATCGAAATTCTTTTTTCTTTTCCTGTCTCTATGATTTTCGATAAATCAGCCTATGGTAATGCTTTTATCTCTATTCTAGGTCGCAAGCGACCGTCGAGTCTATAAACAAGTACTAATAAGGAAAAGAAAACTATACTAAAGGAAACATAGGATATCCATCCTAAAATCTAAAAAAAAGACATATATATTAGTAGGGCTATACGGATTCGAACCGTAGACCTTCTCGGTAAAACAGATCAAACGGGATTATTATCGAAATGATTCGAACTGTTTCAAAGACCCAACATGCATTTTTCTGCATTGGGCTCTTTCATCAACTGATGTAAAGATCAGTTAATCCGCCATAGTTTTTCTTTACGGAAAGATAATAAGATGGCTCCCTGTGCTCTGATTGATTTATTTGTATTATGATCTATCTAGGAGCAATACCAAAGTGTTTCAAAGGAGGATTACCTTGACTTAGGTCTGCCTCCGGCCTAAATTAAATCAACCTAAGTGAAATGGAGTCTCTATCGTTCCGCTGCAAGAGTTGACTATGAGACTTCATACACCTTAAAGTTCATAGAACGAAAAGAAGTTTTTTGGAGGCCCTTATCCTCATTAAGCCTAGCATTGAGTGGGTTGGATATTTACCTTATCAACTAGCAAATCAATAGTGGTTCTATTTGATTAGGCACCAGAATTGGCACCCGAATCGGACTGAACCGACTGTTTGTCAGGCTACTGTTCTCCTATTCTCTCGAATCCATGAAGTAAGACATTGATTTTGCAATAAGGTCAATTATGTTCATTGCATAATAAATTCCCTTGAAAAGCATTGGCGCACGTGTAAGCGAGTTGCTCTACCGAACTGAGCTATAGCCCTTGTCAGAGATATCTTAACATATAGATAATTTCTTGTCAAGATGAATATTCTGTAATGCCATAGAATATCCCTTTGATCTATTTACTATATACCATACCAATAACGGAATACTATACCAATAATGGAGCGGTATTGCTTATAAAAAGGATTCGATCTATAATCGATCGAAGTAATGCGGCTTCTTTTGTGATGATAAATTGCCTACTTAACTCAGTGGTTAGAGTACTGCTTTCATACGGCGGGAGTCATTGGTTCAAATCCAATAGTAGGTAGGTAGGTAGAAAAATTACTAGATAGCATTGGACTTACTTCGCTTCGCTATCTAATAACTTTTTCTACCCTTCTTTCCTTTTTCTTTGTATCAACGAAACCTTTGGATTGTCTTCAATTGGATGGGGGAATCCAATTGATAGCCTCGACTCGTATCCTAGCCCGTTTGAGAGCTAGCTTTGCTTCAACCAATTCTTTCGTACCCTCAGCTCTACTCAAGTTAGCTTCGGCTATTTCAAGTGCCTGTTGAGCTTCTTCTGGATCAATGTCACTACCCAGTTCTGCATCATTTCCTAAAATGATGATCTCATTATTAACTATTCTCGCAAAACCACTCCACAGAACCGCTGTTAACCATTGGTCGTTGAGGAGGCGTATTCTCAAAGGACCCATATCTACAGCTGTGTTAATGGGGGCGTGGTTTGGTAATACACCAATTTGGCCGCTATTAGTAGATAAAATGATTTCTCTCACTTCACAATCCCAAATAATTCGTTTAGGAGTCAGTACATAAAGATTTAATTTCATTTCTTCAATTTGTTCTCCTCTTCTAAGTTTATAGCTTTCGTGCTAGCTTCATCGATGTTCCCCACCAAATAAAAAGCCTGTTCGGGTAGGCCATCTAATTCTCCGGAAAGGATTAGTTGAAACCCCCTAATTGTTTCTGCAAGACTAACATACTTTCCTGGAGAACCGGTAAAAACTTCTGCCACAAAGAACGGTTGTGATAAGAACCGCTCAATTTTTCGTGCTCTTGCTACAGTTAAACGATCCTCCTCCGATAATTCATCCAACCCAAGAATTGCAATAATGTCCTGAAGTTCCTTGTAACGCTGTAAAGTTTCTTTAACTCTTTGCGCAGTTTCATAATGGTCCTTGCCAACGATCCGAGGCTGTAACATAGTTGAGGTTGAATCTAAAGGATCTACTGCGGGATAAATACCCTTGGAAGCTAATCCTCTGGAAAGTACGGTAGTAGCGTCCAAATGTGCAAATGTTGTGGCAGGAGCAGGGTCGGTCAAATCGTCCGCAGGTACATAAACAGCTTGGATCGAAGTTATCGATCCCTTGTTGGTAGAAGTAATTCTTTCTTGTAAAGAACCCATTTCTGTACTAAGGGTAGGTTGATAACCCACTGCAGAGGGCATTCTCCCTAATAAGGCGGATACCTCCGATCCTGCTTGAACAAAACGAAAGATATTATCGATGAATAAAAGCACGTCTTGCTTATTAACATCTCGGAAATATTCTGCCATAGTTAGGGCAGTTAAACCAACTCTCATACGAGCTCCCGGCGGTTCATTCATTTGTCCATAGACTAGAGCTACCTTTGATTCCTCAATATTTTTTTCATTAATTACTCCAGATTCTTTCATTTCCATATAAAGATCATTTCCTTCACGAGTCCGTTCCCCTACTCCGCCAAATACGGATACGCCTCCATGAGCTTTAGCAATGTTATTGATTAATTCCATGATGAGTACTGTTTTACCTACTCCTGCCCCCCCAAATAGTCCGATTTTTCCTCCACGCCGATAAGGAGCTAAAAGATCGACCACCTTAATACCTGTTTCAAAGATAGATAATTTCGTATCTAACTCAATAAAGGCAGGCGCGGATCTATGAATAGGGAATGTTGCACTAGTATCTACAGGACCCAAATTGTCAATAGGCTCCCCAAGAACGTTAAAAATTCGTCCGAGAGTAGTTCCACCGACCGGAACACTAAGAGGAGCTCCTGTGTCAATCACTTCCATTCCTCTCATCAACCCCTCTGTAGCACTCATAGCTACAGCTCTAACTCGATTATTTCCTAATAATTGTTGTACCTCACAAGTCACATTAATTTGCTTATCGGCAGTGTCCCGACTCTTTACTATCAAAGCGTTATAAATATAAGGCAACTTGCCCGGGGGAAAAGTGATATCCAACACGGGTCCAATAATTTGATCAATACGCCCTGCATTTTTTTCTTCAATTGTGGAAACCCCTGGACGCGAAGTAGTAGAATTGGTTCTCATAATTATCACATAATTATAAAAAAAAAGGAATTTGTCGAAATTTTTCTTTTTTTTTCTTGTTGAATAATGCCAAATCAAATAAAAAAATATCCAAAAATCAAAAAAATGAATTAGTTAATTCAATAAAAAAGAAAAGGGGACTAGCACTTGATTTCGTTACCTAAGCGAATCCCATTCACTCGTTTACTCATGGAATGAGTCTGGTGGAAAGTTCAATCAATCTTTTTTTTTCATAGACATTTTTCCTTTTGTCAAGGATCTTTGCCTCTTCTACTTTCCTGTCTAGGACTTCGATATACAAAATATATACTACTGTGAAGCATAGATTGCTGTCAACAGAGAATTTTCTTAGTATTTAGGTATTTAGATTCAAAATAAGAAAGGGGCCTATTAAGATAAGAACTTATAAAATTGTAAAATAAGGATTAAGGGATTAGTTTGGGTTGCGCTATATCTATCAAAGAGTATACAATAATGATGGATTTGGTGAATCAAATCTATGGTTTAATAATGAACCATGTTAACTTACCATAACAACAACTCAATTCCTATCGAATTCCTATAGTAGAATTCCTATAGGATAGAACGTACACAGGGTGTACGCATTATATATGAATGAAACATATTCATTAACTTAAGCATACTCCCTTTTTTATTTAATGAGTTGATATTAATTGAATATCTTTTTTTTTTAAGATTTTTGCAAAGGTTTCATTTACGCTTAGTCCATATCGAGTAGACCCTGTCGTTGTGAGAATTCTTAATTCATGAGTTGTAGGGAGGGACTTATGTCACCACAAACAGAAACTAAAGCAGGTGTTGGATTTCAAGCTGGTGTTAAAGATTATAAATTGACTTACTACACCCCGGAATACGAAACCAAGGATACTGATATCTTGGCAGCATTCCGAGTAACTCCTCAGCCCGGGGTTCCGCCTGAAGAAGCAGGGGCTGCAGTAGCTGCGGAATCTTCTACTGGTACATGGACAACTGTTTGGACTGATGGACTTACCAGTCTTGATCGTTACAAAGGACGATGCTATCACATCGAACCCGTTCCTGGGGAAGACAGTCAATATATCTGTTATATAGCTTATCCATTAGATCTATTTGAAGAGGGTTCTGTTACTAACATGTTTACTTCCATTGTGGGTAACGTATTTGGTTTCAAAGCCCTACGTGCTCTACGTTTGGAGGATCTACGAATTCCTGCTGCTTATGCAAAAACTTTCCAAGGTCCGCCTCATGGTATCCAAGTTGAAAGGGATAAGTTGAACAAGTATGGTCGTCCTTTATTGGGATGTACTATTAAACCAAAATTGGGATTATCCGCAAAAAATTACGGTAGAGCATGTTATGAGTGTCTACGCGGTGGACTTGATTTTACCAAAGATGATGAAAACGTAAACTCACAACCATTTATGCGCTGGAGAGACCGTTTTGTCTTTTGTGCCGAAGCAATTTATAAAGCACAAGCCGAAACCGGCGAAATCAAGGGGCATTACTTGAATGCGACTGCAGGTACATGCGAAGAAATGATGAAGAGAGCTGTATTTGCGAGGGAATTAGGGGTTCCTATTGTAATGCATGACTACATAACTGGAGGATTCACCGCAAATACTACTTTGGCTCATTATTGCCGCGACAACGGCCTACTTCTTCACATTCACCGAGCAATGCATGCAGTTATTGATAGACAGAAAAATCATGGTATGCATTTCCGTGTATTAGCTAAAGCATTGCGTATGTCTGGGGGAGATCATATCCACGCCGGTACAGTAGTAGGTAAGTTAGAAGGGGAACGCGAAATGACTTTAGGTTTTGTTGATTTATTGCGCGATGATTATATTGAAAAAGATCGTTCTCGCGGTATCTTTTTCACGCAGGACTGGGTATCCATGCCAGGTGTTATACCGGTGGCTTCAGGGGGTATTCATGTTTGGCATATGCCAGCTCTGACCGAAATCTTTGGAGACGATTCCGTATTACAATTTGGTGGAGGAACTTTAGGACATCCTTGGGGGAATGCACCAGGTGCAGCAGCTAATCGGGTGGCTTTAGAAGCCTGTGTACAAGCTCGTAACGAAGGGCGCGATCTTGCTCGTGAAGGTAATGAAATTATCCGAGCAGCTTGCAAATGGAGTCCTGAACTAGCCGCAGCTTGTGAAGTATGGAAAGCGATCACATTCGACTTCAAGCCGGTAGATACCATATAAAAAAGAAGCGAAATAGAAAGAGAAAAAATGAGTTACGAAATGCAGTAATTCTTCTTTATTCTTCTAATTGATTGAAATTAAATTTGGCTCGATCTTTTAAAAGATCGAGCCAAATTTAAATATATCTTGATACGATGATGAGACTTGACAAATCGAGATTCTTCTATTCTATATATCTAGAATATAGAAAGGTATAATACAATAAACAAATACAAATCAAAATAGAGTATTATCATACGATAATGGAACCAAATACGCAGTATTTGCAGAAAAGAATCTTCATTTATTGGGAAAGAATCAATATACTTCTAATAATGTCGAATCGGGATTCACTAAGACAGAAATAAAGCATTGGGTCGAGCTCTTCTTTGGTGTTAAGGTAGTAGCTGTGAATAGCCATCAACTACCCGGAAAGGGTAGAAGAATGGGACCTATTCTGGGACATACAATGCATTACAGACGTATGATCTTTACTCCTCAACCGGGTTATTCTATTCCACTTCTACTTTTTAAATTTTTAAATTAAAGGGGATTCTGAAAGAGGTATTTCTTTCATTTTCACAATTGCTTTCTTTTGAATCCAATTTCAAGTTCGATTAGAAAGATAGAAAGGCCATGAGAATGGAAAAAGAAAAATCAAATTATCCATTCCATTCATTTTTTTATCGATATAGAATACTTTTATAGAATACTTTAGTTAGTATTATTTATCGATAAAAAATCTTTATTTTGCAAACTCAAAAATACAATAGTCAATATTCCTTATAATAGATATACTTAATTATATCATAAGAATCTTAAGATATATTTTGAATAGATAGAAATAGTAAATTGGAATTGAGACACCTATTCTATGACAGATTTAAACTTACCCTCTATTTTCGTGCCTTTAGTAGGCTTAGTATTTCCGGCAATTGCAATGGCTTCTTTATTTCTTTATGTGCAGAAAAATAAGATTGTCTAGAACCGACGGGGCCAAATTTTCTCAATGTATTTCCAGGGATCATAATACAAATATTTTTTAGTGTAAGTAATATATTAATATGATAGGGTATGTAGCTCTTTCTACACACAAATGAAAAACGTCTATTCGATCGATGCAGATATAGGCTACGAGCATAAATGCATACATATCCGTAGCCGAGTATAGCGAGTTTTTTTAAGTGGATCCAGGAATTTTTTTGATTTGAATAGAAAGTCAATGTATCTAACCAATTATTTCACAGGAGTACTAGCTGCTGAAGGCGATTTCAGAATCAAAAAAAGTAAAGTCAAAATCATTTAGCTTATTCTCTCAATTTCAATTAACCGCTGCTGGATTTAGTATATCTAATATGAATTGGCGATCAGAACACATATGGATAGAACTTCTAAAAGGTTCTCGAAAAAGAGGTAATTTTTTCTGGGCCTGTATTCTTTTTCTAGGTTCATTAGGATTCTTAGCGGTTGGGGCTTCCAGTTATCTTGGTAAGAATATGATATCCGTACTTCCATCTCAACAAATTCTTTTTTTTCCACAGGGGGTCGTGATGTCTTTCTACGGAATCGCGGGCCTATTCATTAGCTCCTATTTGTGGTGCACTATTTTGTGGAATGTAGGCAGTGGTTATGACCGATTTGATAGAAAAGAGGGAATAGTGTGCATTTTTCGTTGGGGATTCCCTGGAATAAAACGTCGCATCTTCCTTCGATTCCTTGTGCGGGATATCCAATCAATTAGAATTCAGGTTAAAGAGGGTCTTTATCCTCGTCGTATCCTTTATATGGAAATACGCGGCCAGGGGGTCATTCCCTTGACTCGTACTGATGAGAAATTTTTTACTCCACGAGAAATTGAACAAAAAGCTGCCGAATTAGCCTATTTCTTGCGCGTACCAATTGAAGTATTTTGAGTACCAATTGCAATTTTTTTAATTTAAATTGTAAGGGTATTTTCGAGTATTTATCTAAAGGAAGGAACAACCGAGGATAAGAGAAAATTGCTTCTAATTTGTTTTGTCCAAGTGAGATATATGGCCTAATATTCTTCCCTTTTCATATGAAAGAAAGGGCTTTTTTTTATTCTATTTCTCTATTCCACTCCATTTAGATCTAAGAAAGAACCCAATACAATGAAATTCCACTAGTATACAAAAAGAGAAATAGATACAAACACAAGGTCTCAAACCTTGTTATAGAATTTTTGCTTCAAAAAAAAAAAGAAATATCATATAGAGTCAGCGAATGAAGCAGATTCATTAACAACTCAATTTACAGATCAAAAATGAAAAAAAAGAAAGCATTGCCTTCTTTCCTATATCTTGTATTTATCGTACTTTTGCCCTGGGGAGTCTCTTTCTCTTTTAACAAATGTCTGGAACTTTGGATTAAGAATTGGTGGAATACCAGGCAACCTGAAACTCTCTTAACGGATATTCAAGAGAAAAGGATTCTAGAAGGATTCATAGAATTGGAAGAGCTTTTTCTCTTGGACGAAATGATAAAAGAGAAACCGAAGACACATGTACAAAAACCTCCTATAGGAATACACAAGGAAATAATACAATTGGCCAAAATAGATAATGAGGACCATCTCCATATCATTTTGCATTTCTCAACAAATATAATCTGTTTGGCTATTCTAAGTGGTTCTTTTTTTCTGGGTAAAGAGGAACTTGTCATTTTGAATTCTTGGGTTCAGGAATTCTTCTATAACTTAAATGACTCAATAAAAGCTTTTTTTATTCTTTTAGTTACGGATTTTTTTGTTGGATTTCACTCCACCCGCGGTTGGGAACTACTAATTCGTTGGGTCTACAACGATCTTGGATGGGCTCCTAACGAGCTAATTTTCACTATTTTTGTTTGTAGTTTTCCTGTGATTCTAGACACGTGTTTGAAATTTTGGGTTTTTTTTTGTTTAAACCGTCTATCTCCTTCGCTTGTAGTCATTTATCATTCAATTAGTGAAGCATAATCGGTTTTCCTAATATTAATAAAATTAGCATTTTTCTTCCTTTAGAAAGAAAGCCCTTTTTCTTTTTAGCAAAATTCTTTCTATTTCTACCTGCTCAAGGTATTCATCATTCCAGTACAACTGTTGACAACAGACTCGTGTATAGGGAACTAGATTAACTTAGCTACCTATCTAATTTATTGTAGAAATTCCGGGATCCGCGATTGGACATGGAAAATAGAAATACTTTTTCTTGGTTAAAGGAACAGATGATTCGATCGATTTCTGTATCGATCATGATATACGTAATAACTCGGACATCTATTTCAAATGCATATCCCATTTTTGCGCAGCAGGGTTATGAAAACCCGCGGGAAGCAACTGGACGAATTGTATGTGCCAACTGCCATTTAGCTAATAAGCCCGTGGATATTGAAGTTCCCCAAGCTGTGCTTCCCGATACTGTATTTGAAGCAGTTCTTCGAATCCCTTATGATATGCAGCTGAAACAAGTTCTTGCTAATGGGAAAAAGGGAGGGTTGAATGTGGGTGCTGTTCTTATTTTGCCTGAGGGATTCGAATTAGCGCCACCCGACCGTATTTCTCCTGAGTTGAAAGAAAAGATAGGAAATCTCTCTTTTCAGAGTTATCGTCCCAATAAAAAAAATATTCTTGTGATAGGCCCTGTTCCCGGTAAGAAATATAGTGAAATTGTCTTTCCCATTCTTTCCCCCGATCCCGCTACAAAAAAAGACGTTCATTTCTTAAAATATCCCATATATGTAGGGGGAAACCGAGGAAGGGGACAGATCTATCCCGATGGTAGCAAGAGTAACAATACAGTTTATAATGCTACGTCAACAGGTATAGTAAAAAAAATACTACGTAAAGAAAAGGGGGGATATGAAATATCCATAGTTGATGCGTCGGATGGGCGCCAAGTGACTGATATTATACCTCCCGGGCCAGAACTTCTTGTTTCAGAGGGGGAATCAATCAAGGTTGATCAACCATTAACAAGCAATCCTAATGTGGGAGGGTTTGGTCAGGGGGATGCAGAAATAGTGCTTCAGGATCCATTACGCGTCCAAGGCCTTTTGTTCTTTTTCGCATCTGTTATTTTAGCACAAGTCTTTTTGGTTCTCAAAAAGAAACAGTTTGAAAAGGTTCAATTGTACGAAATGAATTTCTAGATCCCGGGATTTCTTACCATTAATTTGGTAAAAAGTCTCGATTTCTGGAATTCCGTATTTCTATTTCATGCAAAAGAAGAGAATCCAAGGCAGAGGCGAGAACAATAAAAGGAACAAGTCCTTTTAGGAGGAATTGCAGGTCTTCGTAATCCTCTATTGGGCACAAGAAAAAGGCTTTTTTGCCTTTTTCTTGTGTCGATTCTTCTTGTATCGAAGTAAGAATCCTTTTTCTTCTTATTTGTTTTGCCAAAGATTACTATTTATTCTTTATTCGGGTCTGTCTCTTGGACTTCCTTTGCTTAGGTTCGAGTGCGGTAGTGGACAAACAGAGGGAAAGTAAAGTATGGCGGGGGACAAATTTTTTGTGAGCAGATAGAATTGCTTGACTTTTTCAATTAAGTTCAACTTCGAACTTACAGAAATTTTGTAAAAAAAAAAAGTATACCCTTCCCTTCCATTAAAGGGTGGTTTTTTTTTAGGCTAGTGGAGTAGTTTTGATTAAGGTTTTATTAGTTTATTACTCTAAACTAAATAAAAGATTTGGAGGATACTTCCTTCGTGGAATAAAATATTGGATCCTTAATTGATCCACTCTTTGTTGTTGCTTCATAAGAGTGAAGTAAATAAATTTTATGGGCGAAAGGAAAGGCAGGCGCTTTAAACCCACCAACGGATTGCTTCACTAACATTATTAACAAACAAAAGAATAAATAGAAGGACTCTAACCATCAAAGCAAAGGCTTTCTCTTTGTTATTTTTACAAATAGAAATAGGTAACCAATTTATAGATTATGAAATAGATTAAAATCGCGTTATAAGAATTCCGCGGGTCCTTTCCGCTCTAATCAGATAAAGGGGGTAAGGACCCGCTAAGCTCCTACTTTTTCATGTTTACAATCTGGCTCCTCCGATTACTATAGAGATGAACCCAATCCGGAATACGAACCGTAAAAGAAAACACCTATTAAACCAATCACAAGAATACCGGTTACAGTACCTATCAGCCAAAGAGGAATTCTTCCTGTAGTATCGGCCATTTCCCCTACTTTCCTCCACATTTTCTCAAGTGGTCGTGCTAGAGACAAAAACAGTCATGGATAGTTCTAAGGATGGTATCCTTCCAAATGGGATAAGAGAATTCTTACTACTCTCTACCTTCTCTCAATTGAAGAAGTAATTGGAAAATAAAACAGCAAGTACAAAAATGAGTAATAAACCCCAGTATAGACTGGTACGATTCAATACAACATTTTGTTCATTCGGGTTTGATTGTGTCATAGTTCTATAGTTGGAATTTAGTTTATCGTTGGATGAACTGCATTGCTGATATTGATCCCAAGAAAAAAACCGTGGGTACAGCTAATCCGTGAACAGCCAGCCATCGCACTGTAAAAATAGGATAGGTTCGATCTATGGTCATTGGGGGCCTCCTAAAAGGATCTACTAAGTTCATCTAGTTGTTCTAAAGAATCAAAACGGTCGGTTATTAATGGAATTCCTTGTCGACTTTCCGTGAAATATTCGTTTGGCCGAGGACTTCCAAACACGTCATAAGCTAAACCCGTACTGACAAATAACCAACCCGCAATGAATAGGGAAGGTATAGTAATGCTATGAATAACCCAGTATCGAATACTGGTAATAATATCAGCAAAAGAACGTTCTCCCGTGCTTCCAGACATGCCGAGCTCCCCAAATTTTTGTACATTCAAAAAAGGAATTGATTCCGTAAAAGATGGGATCAACCAGTAAATAGAAAATTACTGATATTTCATCCTTGTGAGATTGTCAATTTTGTACCAAAGGTGTATTTTGAGTATACCGAATTAGTATAGCTATCCTTCCTATGGCACAGCAATCCTGTTTGGCTTGGTCCCGAAACAGAATTCCTTCTTTGTTCTTTGTCTATAGGGAAACTACATGTTATTCAAGGCATCAATAGAAACCCCAATTTTTGGGGTCCTACTTATTTTCATTGTCTTCGGAATAGTAGAATAATTTAATTTGGAATAGTGACCAGGATCTTGGGAAAACCTAAGTTAATGATCAATAGGTTTGGATAAAGAATTTAGGAAGGATATTCTCATATTGACGCAATACAAGGATAAGTATATGCGAAATCTATCCCTTTTTAGTTAAAAGTTTTATTCGAATCCAACTTTTCCCTTTAAGGAATTAAATTGGTTAGTATAAAATACTATCTAAAAAATAGAAAATCGAATAGTAGATAATCCGTTATGAAAGAAACGGAATACATTCTTTGAAGAATCAAGATTCGTAATCAATCCTATCTTGTTTGTTGGATTAGGTCTAATTTTCTTAACCAAACAGCAAGCATGTAACTTTACGAGATGAAATAGGGAAAGACAGAAGATAGAACTTAAAAGAAAAAGATAATTGAAGTAACTCGTCTTCGAATCAACTTTGGTTGGGGTTCGAAAAATGAATAAATAAAAATAAAGTAAATTTTTCCCTTTTTCAGGGGGGCCTTCGGGAGTCGTGGAATGGTTTTCTTCTCCTCTTATTCCATTAAGAAGGAATAGGAGACGCCCATTTGCTCTAAAAAGAGGATTAAATCCTATTGAAAAATAAATAATCTGAAATAGAAAGAACTTTTTTCAAATTCCATTCTTTATTTATCTTTTATTCCAAAATTCCCCAAAAATCCAATTTCATTTTTCAATGGGTTTAGATGATCTAGTTCTTAATATTATTACTTTACTTAACTGACAGATTCCACAATAAATTTCTTGATTCGGAATTAGGGACTCATGTCCCATCTGATGAATCAATTTTCTTTTACACTTCTGTATCTCGCTCTATCTTGTTTTTTAGTATTATCTAAAATAACCGATGAATTAGGAATTTTCCATAACATAACTTAGGTAAGTGCTTTACCAACATATGTGGTGTAGTAAAAAAAAAAAAATGGAATTTAACCCCTTCATGCTTACTATAACTAGTTATTTCGGTTTTCTACTGGCTGCTTTAACTATAACCCCAGCTCTATTTATTGGCTTGAACAAGATACGTCTTATTTGAAATAAATTGAATGAATAAGTCAGAAAATAAGAATCTTTCTTTTGGATTCCTGATATTATAGGACCTTTTTCCACGCTAATTACCAATTCTTTTTTTGGTCATTGAGATTCGTGGATAATTTAGACTATTATTTAGAGATAGATCGTACCTCTTTTTTTATCCCCTCGAACAAATCAAAATGATTGAAGTTTTTCTATTTGGAATCGTCTTAGGCCTAATTCCTATTACTTTAGCGGGATTATTCGTGACTGCGTATTTGCAATACAGGCGTGGGGATCAGTTGGATCTTTGATTGAGTAATATTTATTTTTTTATTGACCTCCTCCAGACTAGAGAGGAGGTCAAATTGAAGTTGTAATTCGACTTTTTTTTTAAGTTATTTTACTCTGTTTCGACATAAGATAGATGGAATCACGCTCTGTAGGATTTGAACCTACGACATCGGGTTTTGGAGACCCGCGTTCTACCAAACTGAACTAAGAGCGCTTTCAAAAAGAAAATCCTTTTCTACTCCTAACGTGTCTCACGTACGTATAGTATCCACAAATTCAAGTTATATACACTCCATAAAGAAGAGAGAAGTAATAGGTAGGGATGACAGGATTTGAACCTGTGACATTTTGTACCCAAAACAAACGCGCTACCAAGCTGCGCTACATCCCTTTTCCAAATTGTTGTACAATGCCATTGTACACAATTCCTTTCTTGTTTTCCACATCGTAATTTTCTTCTATTTCTCTATCTATATAGAACTTTCTTGTCATTTCTTGTTTTTGGTCTCATATAATCAAGGAAGGGTATATATCTAAAATCCAGTTGAATTTCACCTATAAAAGAAAGATTACTATTCCTTAGTAATGTATAGGAAGAAGGGGTCATCTTTTTCTTTTTTAGGGATAGGAAAATCTCGTCTATATGGTTCATTCTATATATATAGAATATTGATTTTGTTTTTTTAGTTAGGAATTTCGCCTAAATAAAGAAATACAAACGATCTTGGGCAAGAGTATCTGATCATATATGTATTCCAATAAGGAAGGAGGATTTTCAATGCGGGATATAAAAACATATCTCTCTGTAGCACCCGTGCTAAGTACTCTATGGTTTGGGGCTTTAGCAGGTTTATTGATAGAAATTAATCGTTTATTCCCAGATGCTTTGTCATTCCCTTTTTTTTAATTCTAGTTATTCCTATACGAGAGATAGAATTCTTCGTGACATGACGAAAATTTTATTTCAATCCTTTTTTAGTATACGAAGCAAAAAGAAAGAAAAGATGGATTGGGTTGAACCTCAGAATCATCAAAAATGCGGTATCCAAGCTAAGTCAGGCCTCACAAATTCGAGCATAGAAAGAGCCGGGCTTGCTACTTAAATGAAAGGATTTCGAAGCAAAATCCTTGCTAATTCGACAAGGATTGTATTCTTTAATTATTTCTCCATTTTTTATTCTATTGGATTTTATTCTTCTTTTTCGGATCCAATATAGAAGAATAAAAGAACAGGTATAAGAATTAAGTTAAGTCGATCCAAAAAGGAAAGGAGGTTCATGGCCAAGGGCAAAGATGTTAGAATCAGAGTGATTTTGGAATGTATCAGTTGTGTTCGAAAGGGTACCAATAAGGAATCGACGGGGATTTCTAGATATAGTACTCAAAAGAATCGCCACAATACACCCGGACAATTAGAATTAAGAAAATTTTGTCGTTATTGCCGCAAGCATACGACTCATAATGAAATAAAGAAATAGGAGCATCGTGTTTTTGATTTTTCTAAAGAATAGAAAGAGTAAGAATTTATTATTTAATATATAGAAGATAGATAGCATACAAAATACAAATCTACTTTAGGTAGATATTATTTCATATGTATAGAGGTTTTTTTATATATAGTATATGAATCAAATAATATATGGACCAAAGAAAGACTACTTCTTTTGGATCCAAAATTAATAAAATAAAGAAATCCATTTTTTTTTCAAATTTTTAAATAAGGAATAAATCATGTATATATCTAAACAACCTTTTCGTAAATCTAAGCAACCTTTTCGTAAATCCAAACAAACTTTTCATAAATCCAAGCAACCTTTTCGTAAATTCAAACAACCTTTTCGTAAATCCAAACAACCTTTTCGTAGGCGTTCCCGAATTGGTCCGGGGGATCGAATTGATTATAGAAACATGAGCTTAATTAATCGATTTATTAGTGAACAAGGAAAAATATTATCCAGACGAATAAATAGATTAACCTTGAAACAACAACGATTAATTACTCTTGCTATAAAACAGGCTCGTATTTTATCTTTCTTACCATTTCGTAACTATGAAAATGAGAAGCAATTTCAAGCTCAGTCAATTTCAATAATTACTGGTCCTAGACACAGAAAAAATAGACATATTCCTCAATTAACACAAAAGTTCAATTCCAATCAAAATTTAAGAAACTCCAACCAGAATTTAAGAAACAACAATCGGAGCTTAAGTTCCGATTGTTGATGTTTTATTCGAAAGGGTCAGACTCATATATAAATAAAGTAATCCAGTTTAGATTCTTTTGTATAAGAAAAGAAAGAAAAATGGGAAAAAAGAAATAGTTTTTTATTTATTGTAACATGCTCGTTGATTCCTACCACTTAATCTTAATTTATTGTATCTTCCCGGAGTTCCCTCTCCGGGAATTCAGTTTTAATTATTCCTGTATATTACTTTTTTATCCCTTTAATTGATGGTCTTTATTTTATTGGAAATCGTGTAAAGATTATTTGGATTTAATACAGCTACTTGTGCAAGCATTTTACGATTAAGAATCAATTCCTTTTTGTACAGATTGTGTATTAATTTACTATAACTATCGAATACTTTATATATCCGTGTTGCTGCGTTTATCCGAGTGATCCACAAACGACGAAAATCCCTCTTTTGCCTGCCTCTATCTCGATGAGAAGAAACAAAAGCTCTTCTTACTTGTTGAGTAATCATTCGATTAAGTCTTAAATGAGCCCCTCTAAAGTTTGAGGCAAATGAACGCATTTTTGTTCGTCGTCTCCGAGCTATATATCCTCGCGGAACTCTGGTCATTGAATCAAATTAACCTTAATGAATAACTAATGATTTCTCTTCTTTTAACCGTTCTTTTTCCCATTAATAACAAAACGGATTATTCCGATATATAAAATATTAATTCCAATGGCTTTTGCTACTATAACCTTCCCAACCACGATTTTTTATTCTATCCCCTTCAGTTATTTCGCATAGAAATAACAAATTCTAATGATACTAAAAAAACAGTGGGTTCCATCGTTTCTATGGTTCTCTTTTAAACGGTGAGGCCCTCTCTATACACCGGAGCCCTTTCTTTCATCAAAAGGTATTGTGAACTTGTATAGTTCACAGTCTTTGGCTCTACCTATCCATTATAGAGTAAATCGCTCTTTTCACAATAAATAAGAGTTATTCATACAGTGACGGTATTTAATTATGAAAGTTGGCTAAGTAGCTGACCCTTTAGTCCGTTCTTTTAAGATAAAGGAGCATAAGCCTTTTCTTTTTATTACTATTTCCTCCGCTTAATCGATAACCATTTGCTACCAATGGGGGAATTGCTTCTTCCAATCTAGATGATTGGATTTGCACCAAAGGAAACCATAAATTCCATATACCGTAGAAATCTAGGGAGAGAAGCTCTATCCTATTCATTGGTACCGATCATGGATATTTCAAAAATTGTCTTATTTGTTTGAACTCATGATCTGAACGAGTCGCACATACACCCTAGCACATGTTCCTCGACGCTGAGGACATCCCTTAAGCGCGGGCGTTTTTCTAGCATTTCGTATTGGCTGTCTTGCATTTCTAATAAGTTGTTTAACCGTTGGCATGTCGTATGTATATAGAAAAAAATGGATTGGTTTAGATCGATCTTAACCTGATGATTCATCATCATGAAGTATTTCTATTTTCTATAAAATCGCATAAAACCCGAATTTAGGTTTGAAATAAATTTACAAGAAATTCAGCCACTACCAATCCTTAAACATTTCTGGAAACCATACTGGATCAGTATCGCAGTGCTCGTCAATCATTTCATCCCCTACAATATCGACAAGTCCATAAGCTTTGGCTTCGTCTGCTGACATAAAAACATCCCTTTCCATGTCTTCGGATACAACCCAAAAAGGCTTGCCTGTTCTTAGTGCATAAACCCTTGTGATCATTTCGCGAACTTTGTGTAACTCTTCCACTTCTAGTAAAAATTCTGGTGTCCTTGCCCGATAATAAGCACTAGCCGGTTGGTGAAGCATAATTCTAGCGTGGGGGAATGCTATACGTTTAGTGGGTTCTCCTCCAAGCAGAATGAAGGAGGCCATGGACGCGGCTATTCCGAGGCATATTGTATATATATCTGGTGTCACCGTTTGCATCGTATCAAAAATCGCCATTCCTGAGATTAGCCACCCGCCGGGGGAGTTTATAAACAAAAAAATATCGCTAATTCCATCTTCTATACTGAGATATACCATGAGACCTGTAATATGATTCGTGATCTCGCAACGAATCTCTTGACCTAAAAAAAGTGTCCTTTCTCGATACATAACATTGTATAAGTCAACCCAAGTCGCTTCTTCATCTCCGGGAATCCGGTAAGGTACTTTTGGAACACCAATGGGCATATTAGATTAATATTATTAGATTTAAGTAAGAAAACTACACTTTAATATGGAAACTTAAGAATGGAAGAGAAAGAAAGAATCCGCAGTTTATTATCTTCATTTTTTTCTTATTCTATAAGAATACTATAGATTCTATTAATACATAGATTGAAATGATACATAGATTGAAAAATTATACATATAAGGAAGGTAAGACAGATTGAATAAAGAAAAAGGAATCTGTGATTCGAATGATAAACAAAGAGGGATTAGGGATCTATTCTTCGTTTTTCGAAATAGCCCAAGCTACCCATTGCATATTGGCACTTATCGAGTATAGAATAGATCTGCTTCTCTTTCTTCTTACAAACAGAATTGGCTTCTTATTTTTAATGGAATGAAATAAATATTCACGCTTTCTGACACAGAATCCCCTAGAAGGGTTAGGTACATAGGATATGGATAGTTTTTTCCAATGCGATAAAATAAAACGACATCGTGTCTATTTTTCTTTGCTAAAGGGGTATTTCCATGGGTTTGCCTTGGTATCGTGTTCATACTGTCGTATTGAATGATCCGGGTCGATTGCTTTCGGTGCATATAATGCATACAGCTCTAGTTTCTGGTTGGGCTGGCTCGATGGCTTTATACGAATTAGCCGTTTTTGATCCCTCTGATCCTGTTCTGGATCCAATGTGGAGACAAGGTATGTTCGTCATCCCCTTCATGACTCGTTTAGGAATAACCAATTCGTGGGGTGGTTGGAGTATTTCAGGAGGCACTATAACGAATCCGGGTATTTGGAGTTATGAAGGTGTGGCAGGTGCGCATATTGTGTTTTCTGGCTTGTGTTTCTTGGCAGCTATCTGGCATTGGGTATATTGGGACCTAGAAATATTCTGTGATGAGCGGACGGGAAAACCTTCTTTGGATTTGCCCAAGATCTTTGGAATTCATTTATTTCTTGCAGGGGTGGCTTGTTTTGGCTTTGGTGCATTTCATGTAACCGGTTTGTATGGTCCTGGGATATGGGTGTCCGATCCTTATGGACTAACAGGAAAAGTACAAGCTGTAAATCCTGCGTGGGGTGCAGAAGGTTTTGATCCTTTCGTTCCGGGAGGAATAGCTTCGCATCATATTGCTGCGGGTACACTGGGCATATTAGCGGGCCTATTCCATCTTAGTGTCCGTCCGCCTCAACGTCTATACAAAGGATTACGTATGGGCAATATTGAAACTGTACTTTCCAGTAGTATCGCTGCTGTTTTTTTTGCAGCTTTCGTAGTTGCCGGAACTATGTGGTATGGATCGGCAACTACCCCAATCGAATTATTTGGACCTACTCGTTATCAGTGGGATCAGGGATACTTTCAGCAAGAAATATATCGAAGAGTTAGCGATGGGTTAGCCGAAAATCTTAGTTTATCAGAAGCTTGGTCTAAAATTCCCGAAAAATTAGCTTTTTATGATTATATTGGTAATAATCCGGCAAAGGGGGGATTATTCAGAGCAGGCTCAATGGACAATGGGGATGGAATAGCTGTTGGATGGTTAGGACATCCCGTCTTTAGAGATAAAGAAGGGCGCGAGCTTTTTGTACGTCGTATGCCTACTTTTTTTGAAACATTTCCGGTAGTTTTGGTAGATGAAGAGGGAATTGTGAGAGCGGACGTTCCTTTTAGAAGAGCAGAATCCAAATATAGTGTTGAACAAGTAGGCGTAACGGTGGAGTTCTATGGTGGCGAACTTAATGGAGTAAGTTATTCTGATCCTGCTACTGTAAAAAAATATGCGAGGCGTGCCCAATTAGGAGAAATTTTTGAATTAGATCGAGCTACTTTGAAATCAGATGGTGTTTTTCGCAGCAGTCCAAGGGGTTGGTTCACTTTTGGTCATGCTACCTTTGCTTTGCTCTTCTTTTTCGGACACATTTGGCATGGCGCTCGAACCTTGTTCCGAGATGTTTTTGCTGGTATTGATCCAGACTTGGATGCTCAAGTGGAATTTGGAACATTCCAAAAAGTTGGGGATCCAACTACAAGGAGACAGACAATCTGATACCACATTGCTATGGTATCTTTCACCTCTTTTTTTTTGATTTGATATGGGAAACATCTCCTGTCCTTTCTTTGACTCTTTTTCTTTTTTTATATGGGAAATGATCCCAAATGACAAGTGAATAGGTGTGGAAGTTATAATTGTAAATAAACCACGATCGAATCTATGGAAGCATTGGTTTATACGTTCCTTTTAGTTTCGACTTTAGGGATAATTTTTTTCGCTATCTTCTTCCGAGAACCACCTAAGGTTCCGACTAAAAAATGAAATAATTTAATTGAAGTAAGAAGTCTCCCAGCTGGGAGACTTCTTACTTCAATTAGTCCCCATGTTCTTCGAATGGATCTCTTAATTGTTGAGAGGGTTGCCCAAACGCGGTATATAAGGCATACCCAGTAAAGCTTACAAGTAAACCAGATATGGAGATGGCGACTAAAGTTGCTGTTTCCATTTTTATAGAATTTCAAGATTACAATGGATCTATGATAAAGATCGTGTATTTACAACTACAACGGAATAGTATACAAAGTCAACACCAATGATTAAATAGAATTTATGGCTACACAAACCGTTGAAGATAGTTCTAGACCTAGGCCAAAACGAACTGGCGCAGGTAGTTTATTGAAACCCTTGAATTCGGAATATGGGAAAGTCGCTCCGGGTTGGGGGACTACTCCTTTTATGGGGGTTGCAATGGCTTTATTCGCGATATTCCTATCTATCATTTTAGAAATTTATAATTCTTCTGTTTTACTGGACGGAATTTTAATGAATTAGGTTTCTACTAACTAAAACTATGAAGTCATAGTTTTTCCATCCAAAAAGGGTCTTTCTGCTTTAAGCTTCACATTTCTAGACATTCTGGTAGTTCGACCGTGGATTTTTTTGTTTTGGTATCTCTGGAATATGAGTGTGTGACTTGTTAGAATTGTGATCCTATTGATAATACATAGAAAGGGCCTGTTCTCTCTATCAAGATGATTCTAATTCGTCGGATATTATTTATTCTAGTATCTGGAACACGAAATACATAGAGTGGATCAAGAAAAAAAAAAATGGAACTATGATTCATACTCACTATTTAGACCTCGCAACCAGACTGAAAAAAAAAAATTCAAGTAGTTCTTAATAAAAAAAGAATTTTTCTTCTTTCCTATTTTGTTTGCCCAAAAGACAACTTTTTTTTTTCTCTCGATTTTGTCGAGTCATTACACCAATTCAATAAATGATCATCAAGCGGTTCTTATTCGAAGAACCCTTGCCTTTTGTTTAGCTTGAGACTCAATCATCGTGGCTCTAGTATGAATCTAAGGTTTTAATTGAACTGATTCATAGGATCGCAACAAGATAATTTCTATTAGAAAACCACTATAAATTTTTATTATTTTACTAGTAAAATAAATAAAAAATAGGGAAGAGAAAAGTCAAGAGGCCTCTAATGATCAACATAAGGGAAAGAAAGACAGATGAGCCAACTTGAGATTTTTTGGCATTATCATCACAAAGAAGAAATTCTGGATTTTTCTTATTTAATATCTTCAAGGCAAATTGATACAATCCTGTGGCTGATGAAGTTTTGAACCTTTTTTTCTAATATCCGTTGAAAATTTGTGTGTTTCTGCTTGAGCCGTACGAGATGAAATTTTCATATACGGTTCTCGGAGGGGGAGTCGGACTAGTTACCTATCTCAATAAAGTATATGATTGGTTTGAGGAACGTCTTGAGATTCAGGCAATTGCGGATGATATAACGAGTAAATATGTTCCTCCTCATGTCAACATATTTTATTGTTTAGGGGGAATTACACTTACTTGTTTTTTAGTACAAGTTGCTACCGGTTTTGCTATGACTTTTTACTACCGACCAACCGTTACAGAGGCTTTTTCCTCCGTTCAATATATAATGACGGAGGCCAACTTTGGTTGGTTAATCCGATCAGTTCATCGATGGTCAGCAAGTATGATGGTTCTAATGATGATCCTGCACGTATTTCGTGTGTATCTCACAGGTGGATTTAAAAAACCCCGTGAATTAACTTGGGTCACAGGTGTGGTTTTGGCTGTATTGACTGCATCATTTGGTGTAACTGGTTATTCTTTACCTTGGGATCAAATTGGTTATTGGGCAGTCAAAATTGTGACAGGTGTACCTGAAGCGATTCCGGTAATAGGATCCCCTTTAGTGGAGTTATTACGTGGAAGTGCTAGTGTGGGGCAATCCACTTTGACTCGTTTTTATAGTTTACATACCTTTGTACTGCCTCTGCTTACTGCTGTATTTATGTTAATGCACTTTCCAATGATACGTAAGCAAGGTATTTCTGGTCCTTTATAGGGAAGGCATATCATAGAAAATTCGAA